AAGTAAATATTGAAAGAGTAAATATTCGCCCGCGAAGATTTTTATTTTATATTATTTGATTTCTAAATTTTAAGCGATCTGATCTAATAATCATAATAAATACAGACTTGTTATAAGATTAAAAGAACATTATCTAAACATTATCTAAAAATAGACTAAAACTAAAAATGGAAATAATTATCTATAAATTTAGAATTCTCTATGAATTTCTATATACTATTTTCTATATACTATATAGAAATAGAATACATAATTATCTATATAAGATAGACAAATAATAAGATAGACAAATAAAAAATATACAAATTTCTAATCTAATAAATAGATTAAGTGAAATATCAATATCTATGTATATTTTCTTTTTAATCATAATCAATCATAATCATTTCATTCGCGAGGAGCTGGATGAGAAGAAACTCTCATGTCCGGTTCTGCAGTAGAGATGGAATTGCGAAACAACCATCAACTATAACCCAAAAAGAACCAGATTCCGTAAACAACATAGAGGAAGAATGAAAGGAATATCTTCTCGAGGCAATCGTATTTGTTTCGGTAGATATGCTCTTCAGGCACTTGAACCCGCTTGGATTACGTCTAGACAAATAGAAGCAGGGCGTCGGGCAATGACACGAAATGTACGCCGCGGTGGAAAAATATGGGTACGTATCTTTCCCGACAAACCAGTTACCCTAAGGCCCTCGGAAACACGTATGGGGTCGGGGAAGGGATCTCCCGAATATTGGGTAGCTGTCGTTAAACCGGGTAGAATGATTTATGAAATGGGCGGGGTAGCAGAAAATATAGCCAAAAAGGCTATTTCAATAGCAGCGTCCAAAATGCCTATACGGACTCAATTCATTATTTTGAGATAGGAATACAGAACTAAAAGAAAAAGGCCTTTGTTAGGAAAAAATTCGCAAGTTTCTTTTTTTTTTTTTTGTTTTGGACAAACAATATTTCTTTTTTTTGCCCCTTTCCATTGAAATAACAGATTAAAAAAAGAATATGATCCAATCTCAGACCCATTTGAATGTAGCAGATAATAGCGGAGCTCGAGAATTGATGTGTATTCGAATCATAGGAACTAGTAATCGCCGATATGCTCATATCGGCGACGTTATTATTGCTGTGATCAAGGAAGCAGTCCCCAATTCACCTCTAGAAAGATCTGAAGTGATCAGAGCTGTAATCGTGCGTACTTCTAAAGAACTCAAACGCGACAACGGTATGATAATACGATATGATGACAACGCTGCAGTTGTAATTGATCAAGAAGGAAATCCAAAGGGAACTAGAATTTTTGGTGCAATCGCTCGGGAATTGAGACAGTTAAATTTCACTAAAATAGTTTCATTAGCACCTGAAGTCTTATAAAATAAAGCATTATAAGATGAGATATAAACCATAATTTATAATATTTGAACGAAATCAATTAAATTAAAATTAATTAGTAGATTGTGTTTCACGCATATACCTTTAATAAAAATGAATATTTAATAAAAATTAATAAAAATAAAATAATTAATTCATAAAAAAAAAAAAAAAATGAAAACAAAGTATGTTGATTATATCAAAATTACGAGGCAACTAAAATTTTAGTTTATCATGGGTAGGGACACTCTTGCTGACATAATAACCTCTATACGAAATGCGGACATGGATAGAAAAGGAACCGTTCGAATACCATCTACTAACATCACCGAAAACATTATTAAAATACTTTTACGAGAAGGTTTTATTGAAAATGTGAGGAAACACCAGGAAGGCAATTTTTTTTTTCTTGCTTTAACCCTACGACATAGAAGAAATAGGAAAGGACCATGTCGAACGAGTCTAAATTTAAAACGCATCAGTCGCCCTGGTCTACGAATCTATTCTAACTATCAACAAATTCCGAGAATTTTAGGTGGAATGGGGATTGTAATTCTTTCTACTTCTCGGGGTATAATGACAGACCGAGAGGCTCGACTAGAAAGAATCGGTGGAGAAATTTTGTGTTATATATGGTAATCTTTTCGATATCCAAATTGTATCCGAACTTCCCCTATTTTATTTGTGAAAAAAAAAAGTAAAGAACAGATTTCTAATATCATTCCTCCTACGTTAAATTAGCTGATATTTCAAGAGGCTTTTAGATAGAAAAAAAAAAGGGGGGATTCAGAAAGGTTTAATTTCTTAATAACTTTCCAATAATATGTTAGGGATTCGTTTAGATTAGATAATGAAGATATGGTTTTAGATTATGCTTCAGAAAAGGCCTGACGCGATTTTATACGTATACCATCAGGAGATAGAGTAAAAATAGAAGTAAGTGCTTATGATTCGACCAGAAAACGTCTAATTAATAGACTCCCCAACAAAAATTCGAATGATAATGATTTAGGTAATTTTTTCAACTTCAACATTCCTTTTATTTTTTATAGGAATACAATTTACGATTTCAAAATTTAACGAAACTTTTTTTCTTCACAAAAAGTATGTATATTCAAAATTAAGGAAT